TCCTATTGTTTTGGTTGTGGACTCAAGGGTTCAGGTTCAACCATGTTCTTTGAAGAAATATATGAGTTCTATTATAATAGAAAAAAATATGTTTTTTTTTATTCCATTTAAGTAAATCGAGAAAAGAAAAGGAAAAACATAATAAGAAATGACACTCCTATCATAGGAATAGCCTTGTTGCTGCTTCAATAACAAGCATTTTCGTTTTCAAATCAAATAAATCATTTGATCTATGATTCATTGGAACAAGGAATGGCCTGGCTAGGGACTGGCCAGGCCGGGGGAATAAAAGAAAGAACTTTTCGGACGAAATCAAAGAGGGACTCTTTCTATTGGAGATATCTGTTTCGAATCATTATCTAAAGGGAATTGATGATTGATCAAATTCGTCTATATTTATAGAATAAAGAAAGATAAGGAAAAACTTTTATCAACCTTTACTTCACGCGTCACATAGGAATTATCCTTTTAAAATTGGGAGAGATGGCTGAGTGGACTAAAGCGGCGGATTGCTAATCCGTTGTACGAATTATTTGTACCGAGGGTTCGAATCCCCCTCTCTCCGTTTCTTCTGATCACTTGATATTTCCCTTTCGAATTCGAAAAAATCTCTAACCCCTTTTCTCATAGTTAAATGTACGGAATGGAGAAAGAAAATCCTAAGAAAAGTCAGAAATCGAGCAAGGAAAAACCCCTGATTTTTTTATTCATCACGTCCAGGATTACGTCCTGGATCATTAGATAGGAATCCGAAGATGAAGAGAGAAACAAAGAATATCACTACTGTGTAAACGAAGAGTTTGAGAGTAAGCATTACACAATCTCCAAGATCATTTTGGGGGAAATAGGGGAATAGATTCTCCATTTTTGTACCACATATTCCGTTTTGACACCAAGAAAAGAAGCGGTTTCTAGAAAACATAAGGAATTTGCAGGAATGAATTTGTAATAAGATTCTGATTCTTTCGTTAACAAAAAGATCTCTCATACCTACAATTAGGTATTGTAGGGACCATACATAGGGTCTTCAACCCCCAGAAGGAATGAAGAAATGAGGTGATTCCGATTCGTCTCGGTTATCCAAAAGAATTTCCATGTTTGAGTCGAGGGTTCATTATCTGATCTTATCAATTCTTAAGAATATCATTTTTTTTTTATCGAATAAATCATGAATGTTTCTAAGACAGTATTAAAGATCTCATCGAAAACTTACAGCAGCTTGCCAAACAAGGGCTAAGAGAAAAAAGAGCACAGGTATGACTGGCATAACATCTACGATTGGATTGAAAAAAGCATAAGCTTCGGGCAATTTGGCGAAGAAAAAGCGACTCGAATGAAGGGCAGAATTAAGACAGATCAAACTAAAGATATTAAGCATAACAAACATTTTGTTCTTGGAGAAAATTTCATTATTATTGGGTTATTGATATAAGGGGAAAATGAAGAAAGAAGGGAAAGTAGGCCGCAAAATCTTTCTTTTTCTTTGAACTCCCTCAATCAAAAATCCTTCAATTCTCAAATGAGAATAGAAGGAATCATACCTTACATACAATATCTTAATTGAATTATATGTAATGATCAATAAATTCATTTTGATTCTACATCTACATGTGTAGAATCATAGCAACAACCAATTCAATAGATATTGGGGCTGGAATTGACGAACAACCAATACCGATATTAGTGTTTATCGGTGTCGAATAGAAATAAAAATGGGGCGTGGCCAAGTGGTAAGGCAACGGGTTTTGGTCCCATTACTCGGAGGTTCGAATCCTTCCGTCCCAGACCAATTCTATCATAACAAAGATTGTTCTTTTTAACAATCTTCTGTTTAAGGGTGTAATGTTGGATACATTGTGATCCAATCTTTCTTTGTGATTTCTAATGATTCTTCTATAGAATCATATCTTCCCTTTCGATTTTGTTTCTCACAAACAAACGGATCGAGTATCAATGACATGTGGATGGAAATAAATATCTTTTTTGATATAGGTAGGATGGGAACAAAGATCAAAGTGAAATTCAAAAAAAAAACTGGGTGGGCCATTCAGCGTATGTTCGCCCCCTCGCCCATATTCATATTGAAGGTTAGTTAGTCATTTGGATAAACTTTATGCCCCATATCTATGATATTTGGATTCTCACATGATGCATTCTGAGTCGAAATGCGAAATAAAGGAGAAGTCTCTACCTTCCCTAAAGTAAATATAAATAAAGATAGGGTAGACAAAATGACTAATTCTATGTGGATCCTGAATCCTAAAAAACGGGGGGTTCTTGGTATTAATTCCATCGCTGGAATTAAAGCTCCTGAGACTGGGGTGGGACAAAATCAAACAAAATAGTAACAACGAATTGATATGAACCCATTTTGTTTTGTACTTATACAAGACAGGATAGCATCCCATAAGAAGATCCTTTTAAATTGGCTTTGGGTATGATTCATGATCCCCATGGAATTCGTGTCGATATGAGTTAATCCGCAAAGGAAAGGAAGGTATCAATTTCAAGACCCTTGTCATCCGGATCTTATTAACAAACAAGAAAATTCAATACGGAACAGATTATTTTCTTTGGACCTAATTTCTTTTATTTTGTATTTGATTTGGCTCCAATGAATAATTGGAAATCAATGTAGCGATCAATTGGGGGAGGGGGGAGATTCATACATTCACTTTACTTTATGGAAAGATTCCTGAATCTGAAGTAAGGAAAAATCTGTAGAAAATGAACCATGCCTATATGTATTGTTATTGTTCTATTTCAGTGATCAGTGACACCGGTGTTTCAGTTTTGGCGAAAAAGGTCTGCGATCCCTTAAATACCCACGATTACCCCCGGTAACACTTGTTTGGTGTATTGAATACGATAAAATCAGACTCCTACGATTCTGATTTTATCAATCAGATGAAAGAATACCTGAAAGAATACCGACCTTAATCTTTTCTTTCATGAGCCCCTTCTATCCATCCCCAAGAAAACAAAACAATTGGATTTGTTTCTTGACCCATTTATCTGGTTTAAATTATTGATGATTCAATCGGAAAGGAAACATAGAGGTCTCTTATGATGATCAAATTCGCGTCTGATTTAATTAATCAGATATCTGCTAAACATTTTTAGATCCTCGTTGTACCGACTTGTTGATGGATTTAGAGATTCAATTCAGTCTTTACTGGAAAACTTATTTCCAGTAATGATGTCGAAGTAGGAAATTCTTGAAATTGTTTTTTATGATTCCTTATAAATTCTTTCTACTCGAAGAAGTGTGACATTGGTGAATCTATCCTATCGAATCACTTGCGATCTTTCCCGGTCATTGGAATAGCTTATTTGGTTAATGACCCGTTCTGTTCCGGTATCGGTAATCTAATTAAAGACCCTTCTTTAGTTTTAGTTCTTTGAGAAAGAATTGGATCTTTCATGATTCATCATCCCTAACAATCTGTTGAAGATGTAAAGAAGTGTTAAGCAACGCATTTCTTCGTGTTTTTTATAAATGTGTTTCATTCTTCTAATAAAATAGGGGGTTAAATTATATTCTTGCTGAGACTTCTCCAGATCCATATATGAAAATGAAAGTATGGAGGACTTCATATACTATATACCGATTGAGCCAATGACTATTCATGATTCCATATTGAATCAATTCCATACCGGTCCAAAATTAGAGAAATGTTATGGTAAAACTTCGTTTGAAACGATGTGGTAGAAAGCAACGTGCGACTTGAAGGACATTATTGGCTGTGGATTCTTGTACCCACCATTTTATATATCAAAGAAGATGCTCTCGGCTCGACATAGTTTGTTCTATTCCACTAGGACCCCAATTTTGGGGTTGTAATAAAATAATATAATTATAATATAGCACATGATGGAGCTCGAGCATAAAGAATTGGTTCATTTAGCAGAGAGAAGGATCTAGGGTTAATGCCAATCAATAAGTTGGAACAACTTCGTAAGTATATCTTCGGTATAGAAATTGAAAGGATCAAGTTCGAACAAGTAAAAAAAAAAGTAAAATGAATTTGTCGAAATAGTTTTACCAATTCCGATCAAAAGTGTATCACAGGGGAATCAATCGGTTCCATAGAACGAAATAACAAAAGGTATGTTGCTACCATTTTGAAACAATTAAGGATCACCGAAGTAATGTCTAAACCCAAGGATTCAAAGCAAAGATAAAATAAAAGATACCGGAACAAGGAAACACCGTTTTCAATTGTCTCAACAACTAGATCAGAATGGGGAAGAAATAAAATCGACTCTAGGCGAGACAAACAAAAGAGGTTAGAGACGGCTCAATAAATGTCTAAGGATTTCCCTTCGAGCTCTTTGAGAATTACCCAACTTGAGTTATGAGTACGAATGAGATTTCTTTATTTTTTTTTTTTTTCAGGAAGGAAGAACAAAAAAAAATGACTCAAATCATAGTCTAATTGATGATTTTGTGGATCTATTTGCCACTACAATACATAAATTCGAATCATTCTTTTTCGAGCCGTACGAGGAGAAAACCTCTTATACGTTTCTAGGGGGGGTTGTTCATTTATGTCTATCCCAATGAGTCATCTATCGAATCGTTGCAATTGATGTTCGATCCCGAAGAGAGGGAAGAGATCTTCGTAAAGTGGGTTTTTACGATCCGATAAAGAACCAAACTTATTCAAATGTTTCCGCTATTCTATATTTCCTTGAAAAAGGCGCTCAACCTACAGGAACTGTTCATGATATTTTAAAGAAGGCGGAGGTATTTAAGGAATTTCGAATTAATCAAACGAAATTAATGAAATAAAAAAAAGGGGGGGGTGCCCAGTATCTAGCTTTGTCTAATTGTTTCTCCACCATTCCTTATTTTTTTTCTCTATTCTCTATTCATTGTTGCTCTCACATGACCCCGTATCATAGAACTATAAAAAAAATATCTTCTTTTGGTATGAGACAGATAGAAAAAAGATTGAGTGAATAGATGAAATAACCGGGAAATTATGGGATTACCATCAATCAGATGGTTTTCGTTGGGACTCCACCAACAAACAAAAGGTCAATCTTGCTTATTATACCTCTATTGAATAAATATTGAATAAACCCGACATTTTTTTCCTACCGGAATTCCTTATTTATTTCCCCACTCATACTTCATCCCTTATCTATGTTGTAGTGTCACTCCAACACAAGTCCTTGTTTTATTTATTGAATTGGTTTTCTCAACATTCAATTCATATTGACAATGGTGTATCGAACAAATATAATTCGATCGTGGATAAATAGATCTATTTATCCACATTTCATAAGTTTGTTTCTTTATTTCACTCAAACGATGGGTTCGTCAATTTCGTTGTGACATCAAGAAGTATCTTAGTTAATATAATGAAAAAAAAAAAATAGAGTATGGGTAGTCTATCAATTTTTACATCTATTTAGATTTTCTCTATAATTTATCCCAGAATCTGTTGTATTTTCATGTTGTATTTTCATCTGATCTCTGTTCATTTTTATGTTCACAATTGATCATCAAATCTTTCTTTTTGATCTGTTGCTAGTTCAATGTTTTGACGAGGTCGGGCAATCGAATCTCTTTATTTATTTTTTATTCCGATCGTATCTACACACCCTATTTATATGGGTTGCTAACTCAACGGTAGAGTACTCGGCTTTTAAGTGCGGCTATGGTCTTTTACACATTTTGATGAAGCAACGGATTCGTCCATACCATTGGTAGAGTTTGTAAGACCACGACTGATCTTGAAAGGGAATGAAAGGAAAAAACAGCATGTCGTATCAATGGAGAACTCTTAGAATACTTCATCCTTAACGGATCGATACAAAATCTTGTTTTGATTCTTTATCTTGAAAGGGGTCAAATCAATTCAAGTTGGGTCGAGTGAATAAATGGATAGAGCCCTATAGCTCCAATTATAGGGAAACCAAAAGCAACGAGCTTCTGTTTGTTCTTAATTCGAATGATTACCCGATCTAATTAGACGTTAAAAATATATTAGTGCCTGATGTGGGAAAGGGTTCTCTTGTGAGTGGATCATCAATTCCTTTTTTTTTTCATGAATCCTAACTATTCTCTATTATGTTCTCTATTATGTAGTGGAGACGAATGTGTAGAAGAAACGGTATACTGATCAAAATTCATTATTCCAAAGTCAAAAGAGTGATCGGGTTGTAAAAATAAAGGATTTCTAACCATCTCTTGTAACTATAACGAACATAAATAAATTGGATGGAAATAGGATCCGTTGATTGTCCTTTCTGGCTCCGGGGTATCTATTCTTTTCTTACTATATACCTTGTTCTGACCGTATCGTACTATGTATTATTTGATAACTCAAGAAATCCCCCATTGGTTCAAGTGTAATTTCAAATGGAAATGGAGGAACTACAAGGATATTTAGAAATGGATGGATTTCGGCAACAATACTTCCTATATCCGTTTCTATTTCAGGAATATATCTACGCGCTTGCTCATGGTCATGCTTTAAATGGGTCGATTCTTTATGAACCGGTGGAAAATTTAGATCATGACAATAAATCCAGTTCACTAATTGTGAAACGTTTAATTACTCGAATGCATCAACAGAATCGTTTGATTATTTCGGTTAATGATTCTAATCAAAATCGATTCGTTGGGCACAACAATCATTTTGATTCTCAAATGATATCGGAGGGTTTTGCAGTCGTTGTGGAAATTCCATTCTCGCTGCGATTGGTATCTTCCCTAGAAGAAAAAGAAATAGCAAAATCTCATAATTTACGATCTATTCATTCAATATTTCCCTTTTTCGAGGACAAGTTATCACATTTAAATCATGTGTCAGATATACTAATACCCCACCCCATCCATCTGGAAATCTTGGTTCAAACCCTTCACTCTTGGATACAAGATACTCCTTCGTTGCATTTATTGCGATTCTCTCTCTACGAGTATTGGAATTCAAATAGTCTCATTACTCCAAAAAATTCCATTTCCCTTTTTTCAAAAGAGAATCAAAGATTCTTTTTGTTCCTCTCTAATTCTCATGTATATGAATGTGAATTCATAGTTATTTTTCTCCGTAAACAACCCTTTCATTTACGATCAAAATCTTTTGGATCCTTTCTTGAGCGAACACATTTCTATGCAAAAATAGAATATCTTGTAGTAGTGCTTTGTAACGATTTTCAGAAAACCCTATGGTTGTTCAAAGACCCTTTTATGCATTATGTCAGATATCAAGGAAAATCGATTCTGGCTTCAAGGGGGGCTCGTCTTCTGATAAAGAAATGGAAATCTCACCTTGTCAACTTTTGGCAATGTCATTTTGACTTGTGGTCTCAACCGGCCAGGATCCATATAAAGCAATTATATAATCATCCCTTCTATTTTCTGGGCTATCTTTCAAGTGTACGACTAAACTCTTCGGTGATAAGGAGTCAAATGCTAGAGAATTCGTTTCGAATAGATACTGCTATTAAGAAATTAGAGACCGTAGTCCCAATTATTCCTCTGAT